TTTATACACGTCTTTTTTTAGGAGGTCTACAGCCATTATGTGGCATAGGAGTTACATCCCGTACGAAAGTTAATAGTATACCACTTCGACGAATAGCCCGTAATGCTGCATCTCTTCCGAGACCAGGACCTTTTATCATGACTTCTGCTCGTTGCATACCTTGATCGACTACTGTACGAATAGCATTTCCAGCTGCCGTTTGGGCAGCAAAAGGTGTCCCTCTTCTTGTACCTCTAAATCCACAAGTACCAGCCGAAGACCAAGAAACCACCCGGCCTCTTACATCTGTAACAGTCACAATGGTATTATTGAAACTTGCTTGAACATGAATAACTCCCTTTGGTATTCTACGTGTATTCTTACGTGAACTAATACGTCCATTCCTACGCGAACCCACTTTTGGTATTGTTTTTGCCATATTTTATCATCTCATAAATATGAGTCATATAGATATATGGATATATCCATTTCTTGTCAAAACAGATCCTTTTATTTGTACATCGGGTCTTTTAGAGATTTTTTTTTACACTATCCTTGTCTTTGTTTATGTCTCGGGTTGGAACAAATTACTATAATTCGCCCCCGTCTACGAATTAGTCGACATTTTTCACAAATTTTACGAACAGAAGCTCTTATTTTCATATTTTTTTTTCCTTAAACTTCATTTTAAATCGACTTCTTGGAAGAAAATGGGTTTCTTGAAATTTTTCATTTCGGATCGTATTCCCACGGAAACTCATGTTAAAGTTGAAAAACCACCGAATCCCTCGAATATTTGTTGGGGCGTTCCTAAATGATACGCCCTCTGGCAGATATAAGAAGGATTACCATATATAACACAAAATTTCTCCGCCTATTCCTTTTAGTCGAGCCTCTCGATCTGTCATTATACCGTGAGAAGTAGAAAGAATTACAACTCCCATTCCGCCTAAAATTCTAGGAATTCTTTGATAGTTAGAATAGATTCGTAGACCAGGTCGACTGATCCGTTTTAAATTTAAAAGATTTCTATAGGGCCCTTTTCTATTTCTTGTATGGCGCAGGGTTAAAACCAAAAAGGATTTGTCGCTTTCTCGATGTTTCCTCACATTTTCGATAAAACCTTCTCGTAAAAGTATTTTTACAATTTTTTCGGTGATATTAGTAGATGCTATTCGAACGATTCTTTTTCGATCCATACCCGCATTGCGTATAGAGGTTAATATGTCAGCAATAGTGTCCCTACTCATGATGGACTAAAATTCTTGTTGCCCCCAAATTTGTATATAATCAACATGCTTTTTTTGACTTCTTTTTTTTTTCATAAAAAAAAATTATATTATTAAATGAAAGGTATATGCGTGAAACACAATCTACTAAATAAATTTGAATCTATTTCTTTCCAATACCCTACTATAACTATATCGTAGTCTCATCTTAAATTTTAAGACTATTATAATACCTCGGGCGCTAATGAAACTATTTTAGTAAAATTTAAATGCCTCAATTCCCGTGCGATCGCACCAAAAACGCGAGTTCCTTTAGGATTTCCTTCTTGATCAATGACAACTGCGGCATTGTCATCATATCGTATTAGCATACCGTTGTCGCGTTTAAGTTCTTTGCAGGTACGTACAATTACAGCTCTGACCACTTCTGATCGTTCTAGGGGCATATTTGGTACTGCTTCTTTAATCACAGCAACAATAACGTCACCGATATAAGCATATCGACGATTACTAGCTCCTATGATTCGAATACACATCAATTCTCGAGCCCCACTGTTATCTGCTACATTCAAATGTGTCTGGGGTTGAATCATTTTTTTATTTGTTCTTTCAATGCAAAGGCGAAGAAAAAAAAAGAAATATTTTTTGTCAAAAAAGAAAAAAAGAAACCTTGCATTTTTCATTCCCAGGATTTATTTTCTTTGATTCTACATTCTTATCCCAAAACAATAAATTGAGTTTTGATAGGCATTTTGGATGCTGCTATTGAAATGGCTTTTCTGGCTATATTTTCTGCGACTCCACCCATTTCATAAAGTATTCGTCCTGGTTTAACAACAGCTACCCAATATTCAGGAGAGCCTTTACCCGAACCCATACGTGTTTCTGTGGGTCTTACTGTAACTGGTTTGTCGGGAAATATACGTACCCATATTTTTCCACCACGACGCGCATTTCGTGTCATTGCCCGGCGCCCCGCTTCTATTTGTCTAGATGTGATCCAAGCGGGTTCAAGCGCTTGAAGAGCATATTTACCGAAACTAATATGATTACCTCGATAAGACATTCCCTTCATTCGTCCTCTATGTTGTTTACGGAATCTGGTTCTTTTGGGGTTATAGTTGATGGTTCTTTCTGAATTCCACCTCTACTACAGAACCGGACGTGAGAGTTTCGTCTCATCCAGCTCCTCGCGAAAAAAGGATTCAAAATATTTAATTTGAATTGATATATATATATTTAATTAATAATAGATGAAATCGAGTGATTCTTTGACTTCTTTGACATTGAAT